TTGTTTATGCGGCAGTGCAATGCAGCTGAAAAAGGTAAGCTCCTTTTTATTTATTAGTAAGGTATAGGTTGGGGAAAACTCCAAAACTAGGGTTCCAAAAAGCTTACCTTAGAAACGATATCCGTTTTCGAAAAGGGCACCCCTACGAGACCCCTAAACTACAAGCTAGCGCGCAACGGCTTTTCCGCCGTTGTTGCTTGCAGCTTGCAGGCTCGAAAATCTCTCTTTCGCCTCTTCTCCATGTCTCCATTCTGATTGATTCGCTTCTTCTTTCGCGCAAGCGCTTGGTTTGCCCCTTGTTGTGTTGCATTTTGTGATCCTCCGCTTCAGTCTGCCTTTTTCGTCTCGCCGCGATCCGACGTGGATTTCCGATTGAAATGTTAGCTCCAGGTTTTGGGCGGCCCATCTGGTGGGGGCAGCTATCACTGCTGGAAGCTCCTGCGGTTGTTCGGCTGCGTACTCCCCGTCCGCGTATCTCACACTCCCAAAGCATCTTTTTTCTTTCATATTTAATTTTCCTTTCCTGCATTTTTCTTTCGATTCGAGATATAGGTCGGCTTCGTGCATCTCGATGTTTCCCGGGGGTGCTCCTGAGGTATGCCCTTCCGGTGGGTTGTTCTCTTCTCTGTCTTTTCCATCCAGTGCCCACACTGCGTCAGAAAATCTTCGTCTTCGATCTCTCTTCGCAACGCAATATAGAAGTCTAACTCTTTCTCTCGGCATCTGTCTTTTAAGTCATTGATTTCATATCGAGAAGCGGTCTGCGTTCACTATTAAGCCTACGCCCATTCCTTTCAAGCTTGATTCCGCCCTTAGACTCGTTACGCTGTTCGACTGAACTCGTTGGCTCCGCGCTCTATTCGGTTGGAACCCGGTTCGAGAACCTTCTCTCATAGATTCCCTTCACCAAGTCATCGCCAGCAATCCGCTCTTATCCCTTTCAAACAAAGGGCGAGTTCCTTTCTTGTCTTGCCCAAAAACTTTCTGGATTCTCATTGGAGAAAGACTCTCCCGCGGCAAGGTTTTACACATAGGGCCAGCTGCTTTCTTTATCTCGCTTGCCGTTAGTCCGTCTAGCGCCTTTCGGTTGGGGTCCGCCCCGGGGGTTAGACCGCTTGGGTTAGATTTTGGAGTCTGGAAGGCATCCTTGTATTCTTTCAAAAGGTCAGCCATTCTTCTCCCATTAGACTTGTAAATCCTTTGCTCTTTTTCCTTCTCTCTTCCAGTTCTCTCCCTAGACTTTCTTTTACAGGGGTGGAGAATACCACTCTCTCAATAACAAGAAGAAAGTAGCAATTCCGTTTCCAATGGTTTGAGCTTGGAAGCAACCTACTATCTATCGATAGGCGAGAACAGACAGCTATTGGCTGCTTCGCCTATCTATTCTATTATGGCCGGCTTGGAGACAGAAGAGGAAGACCATCATCTCTATCCGGGTACGATCATAGCTTTATTCATTCGTTGAACCTTGGGGATAACCATTAGCATTGAGGTCAATCACCACACCACCTCTATCATACATACGACATTCCATTCCGCGAGAGTGCATGGTCAACACACACCTAAAGCGCCTACGTTCCGCTTGCAGCCAATACAACCACAACCTAACTTGCACGAGATTCTACAACCGAAACTACTGGTAGTCTCGAGGGGACTCCTCCTATAATAGTTAGCAGTACTGAACAAGCGAGTCATCGGTCCGGAGAAAGAAAAGGACCTCCTTTGAAAAAAAAAGGAACTCGCTTAACTCGCTAGGCCTTCGGAACAAAGGTGATTCTGTTCATGCTTCAGACGATCTGGCTAAAACTATATACTAGAATATTCGAAACGATTAGAAAGGCGAACCTATAGAGAGGCCTGTTTTAGCGCGTTTCCAAAGGTAACCGGTTAGGTTGACTTTGACTTTGGAAACGCTACGTTGGACCGGGTGAAGAATGAAAAACGTCCGCTAACGCCCTTTGTTTGAAAGGGATAAGATCTTTTTTAGATCAGCAACGAATGTCTTGTATCTATGAAGAAAGATTTCTCCCCGCGTTCAGACCCTGAATGCCATACCTTGCTGAAGGCGATTCTCTCGCGAATCGCGCATAGTTCCGTTTGACCGAGATGTGAATGCCCGTGATCTGCTCGGTATAGTGATGGATTTCATGGCCGACGTCTAACCGGCACGAATACGCCGACATGAAACGAGTTCCCCGCGAAGCATTTTTCTTTCGTCCTCGGACGTTCAGACGTTTTGTTCGATTCCGGCGCTTGCGTTCTCATGCCCGGAACCCTCGCGATTGATTGGGAAAAAGAGCGAAAGCGAGAAAGATGGATTGTTATCCATCGGAAATCGATAGGAATTCCCCGGGGATTGCCTGCCTTCTAATAGATGTTCTGTCTTTCATTATTAACATCCAATCCCATGCTAATAAGAAAAACGAGCGATTGCTAGTCAGCTTTCATTTTTTGAAATAGAAAGGTAGGGGCTGAGGCTCTGAAGGCTTTCCAACTTGCTTCAATTAGGGAATGGCGCAGATGGATCAATCACGCGGTTCTGCAGCGTCCTCCAACTTGCTGTCCGCTCCCCTTCACTTTCTTTGCTGGACAGGAAGATGCGAATTGCAAAGGCCTTCCCACCACGCGAAGTTCAAACCTCGCCGGAGAGAGAGAAGCGAATTGAAAACCGGTCTCAAATCCCTTCGCAATCGAAGGTGAAAGCGGGAAAAAGACGACGAAACCCTTTTTTCTTTCTTTGTCAGCCGACTTGAAAGGTGCTCTCAGTGTACCGCCATACGCACCCAGACATTACACCAATTGTGGCTGGCCCAACAGTTTCCAGAATGCCGTTGTCATGATGTTGATCCGGCTTCTGCGACTACGGCATCCGCGTAGCTCCGAATACGCGCATTGGAGCTCTTCGCTCGATGTCCCGGGTCGCTCTGTTGTAAACCGCTGTTTCGTCGGGCGGTGGCTTATTTCTAACACCCCCCTTACTAGATCAAACAAAGAAAGCTCCATTGAATGAATAAACTTCTCCCTCCCGAACAAGGGTCAGTCAATGGTTCGGGGAAAAGCCTATCTCAGTGATGTTCAAAAACGGGAAAATCGTGCAAATTTCATATATGTAAGATGCGGCAGGTATTTATTTCTTTATTTTTCTTTGTTAAAGACCTATCATTGAACTAACTGATATCTAATCTTAGAATCAGGGGATTCGTGAGTTTGGGTCTGTGTTCCGGCTGTGCAACATGGCGGAGATGCGGTTGTGCTTTCGCCGTAGTCTTTCTATTTGATTGTTGTGGTTGTGTGTTTCGAGATTTCATTGCCGCGATTCCGGCTACCTGATTATGCGGGAATCCCTAGTTTTCCTCTCTGAGGTTGATTGAATCTCTCCTTATCTGATTGTCGGTCTGCTTCACATGGATCCCCCGCCTCGTTTGAGTGCTGCTTTTTTCTGATCTTCATCCGGGTTCCTAAATTTCTCATTGGAATTTCTTTCATTATCTTTCACTTGATAGTGAAGGTTTCGGAATGGGCTTTTTCTTCTTTTCTTTTTCGGTATGCCGCTCCGCGAGAAAGGAGCGAAAGAACCAAGTGGGCTGTGGTGATGTCAGAATTTGCACCTATTTGTATCTATTTAGTGATCAGTCCGCTAGTTTCTTTGATCCCACTCGGTGTTCCTTTTCCATTTGCTTCCAATAGTTCAACCTATCCAGAAAAATTGTCGGCCTATGAATGTGGTTTCGATCCTTCCGGTGATGCCAGAAGTCGTTTCGATATACGATTTTATCTTGTTTCCATTTTATTTATTATCCTTGATCCGGAAGTAACCTTTTCCTTTCCTTGGGCAGTACCTCTCAACAAGATTGATCTGTTTGGATCTTGGTCCATGATGGCCTTTTTATTGATTTTGACGATTGGATTTCTCTATGAATGGAAAAGGGGTGCTTCGGATCGGGAGTAATCACTAGTGAGAGGGCAAAAAGAGGGGGGAAGGACAAAGGAAAGAGCGATGCCTACATTAAATCAATTGATTCGTCATGGTAGAGAAGAAAAACGGCGCACGGACCGTACTCGAGCTTCGGATCAATGTCCCCAGAAGCAAGGAGTACGCCCGCGTGTTTCAACGAGAACACCGAAAAAACCTAATTCAGCTCCACGTAAGATAGCCAAAGTACGGTTGAGCAATCGACATGATATATTTGCTCACATTCCGGGCGAAGGTCATAATTTGCAGGAACATTCTATGGTGTTAATAAGAGGAGGTAGAGTGAAAGATTCGCCAGGTGTGAAATCCCATTGTATTCGAGGAGTCAAGGATTTGCTGGGAATTCCGGATCGAAGAAGAGGCAGATCTAAATATGGTGCAGAAAAACCAAAATCGATATGAATGGAAGATGCCTCTTTCACTTGTTTTTCTCGGTCAGTCGAGGGAACAACCACAATGTTACGCCCCAAAATCGAACTATACGGAGCCCTTCCGAATGACCTCTCATGGAGTCTACTACACTAGCCAAGAAAGAGTGTATTAGACTCCATTCGCCCGTGGAGGTGAGTGGAGGAAGAATCAAAAAAGAGAAAGGTATTGCAACTAATAAATAGTTGCTCGTTCATAAATTCAGTTGACCACTTGTTAGTCTTGCTACACTACACGACACGAGTGACGGGTGAAGTTGAAGCAGACACGGTCGACGTTCAGTCGACTTCACAAGTGATTCAACATACCATATGGAAATAATCAAAAAAGGAGAGAAGGGTCTCGCCCAGGTGGCTCCCGCAAGGTAACGACTTCAAACTCAAACAAAGAACGTTCTTCTCCAAGGCATGAGTCAAAGAAAATGCTGTATGTATCTAATGCAAGACCCGTCGATAAGCTAAGGCTACGACATGAAGGAAGGCGAAGAAGTCCATTCTATTTTTGTTTCGCCTTCGCCCTCCCGTGCACCCGCCTTAGGCGGGGCCGATCCCGCGACTAAGATAGTCGCGCCAGAGGTCGCGCAGCAGCTTCCCGTGGA